TCTCATCCCTTATCGTAGTTTAGACTTGATCTTAGGCTAACGGTTACCGGCTTCACGAGACCCTTTCGGTCCACACACGGCTAAGCACTATTGGGCGGAGCTTTCTCGATCCAAGCTAACTACTGGAAGATTTGAAAAGAAAGGAAGTCTCACTATACTATAATAAGCAATTTATTTCGTTGGAAATAGAGAAAAAATGAAAACTTTTGAAATATTTCTTTTTCATTAGCTAAAGAATATTTACAAGGGTGAACCTTAGCTATATGCTTAACACAAGCGAGTCGGACTCTAGTAAAGAATCTAGGAATTTCTCTGTTTTTGCCGTTCCCGGCTCTACTCTAATAAAGGAAAGGTCCTCCTCTCTATTCTCTATTCCTTGTGTGGGAGGTCCCTTCTAGCCGCCCGTATCCCTGCTTCCAACCTTGAAAAATTCGTGTTAACAGCTAAATCAACAAAAAGGACTAGCCCATAATCCTAATCTAAGGCCCATACCTTTACTAAACGACCAATAGCGAGCGGATAAAACATTATAATACTTAGTTATAGTTAGAGATTAAAGTTATACTCTTTGTACTATAGTTGGCTTAGACTTCCTTGCTAAAGAAAAGCGTTTTTTTCTTCTTCCTCCCTACAGAAGGTGAAAGGTGGAAGTTAGGAGAAGTCCTAGAGCCACTGGATACTCCGAGCACTACAAGAGCGGACAATAGAACGAGCACGGTCCTACGACAAATGCTTCCAGCGTGCCTGTACATCGCGTCATCGCCGCCCAGAAAGACTTAGTCCACCTTTCCCGCCTATCCCTCCCGCAAGAGAGGACTCGTTCTGGCTTTAAAGAGCCTCTTTTTTAGCAGTCTCGTCCATAAGAGAAGATTGACCATCTCTTCTTCCAAGCTTCTTTCTTCTCGGCGTAACGAAAGAACTAGATGAGGAGAGGCCTCAGGTTTCAAATCCCTACCCTACGCCTTACGAGGGCGCCCTAGCCAAATTCAATCCCAAGGGTCAATCAAGCCTTTTCAACTAGTTCAAATAGTCGTCACAGTCTTCGTTCCTGCTTTCAACGAGATTCTTAGCTGCATCAGCTTGTAAAACTTTCTCTCCTTCACCAGGAAAGGGAGAGCGCGGACAAAGTACCAGACGATTTGGGAATGATTTTGGGTAAGAAGAGCGTACGAGAAGAGTAAGCAGACGATGTCGATAGAAGACGATTCGTGGGATCTTCTCAAAGTCAAAGAAAGAGAAGAATGAGCTAAAGAATGGGTATGCCCAGCCTATGGAATTAGATGTCGAATGAGTACGATTTCGAGCAAAAAGAGAGAAGAGAAAGAAAGGTTGGACATCTATCGCTGCCGTGATGACGCAGTTGAGTATTCATTCGATCCACCACCCGAGGCCAGGCCGATCAAACCTATTCGTTTTGGGGTTCGATCCAGCAAGTGATCCATAAGCACCAGTAGAAGCAAAAGCATATCCAGAAGCCGATACCAACAGCAGTAGAGAAAGACCCCCGCTAATAGAAAAAGAGGCATATCTGCCGATGATAACGAGAGCAGTACCGATAGCACCAATAGCATCCCTTCCAGTTCCCTTTACTAGGTTGGGGAGCCATCACCAGGGCCGATGATCCAACCCCATACCAAGATGCCCTTATGGAGGTGCGTGATTAGCGTAGGCTATCTCCCTCGTGAGTGTTGAGCGGCTACTTTTACTTTCCCATCCTCCTGGAGAAGTCACCGAAGGCGAAGACCATCGGCTCGATGGTAGCAAAAGAGGACCATTCCTATCTACCTACCCCGTAGAAGATAAGATGGACGCGGTCAGCGCCGATAGCTTTGGCGCATTGATTCTCTGCGCTAGCAGGTTCCCCGATCTTTCTTCTGTCCCAGCCGTTAGGTTAGGTCTCCGGGACTAGGTGAGGAAACGTCTCTTGGAGAGTATAGATTTCCCACCCCAGCCAGCAGGGGTTTGACATCGAGGATGTCGCTCTTAATCCTAGGCTACGGCCGGGGAAGATTCAAGAACCGAATCTGAGAGATTCTTAGCGGAGGACGTGAATTGATCTCTTTGTTCTAAGGCTTATAGTCCTTTGTGACTACTTTATTCGTTATTGTCGAGGAAAGAAAGTCATGCGAAAAGAGTGAACCTCTTGGTAGAGCTCTTCTTCCCTCACCCGGTAGCGAGATCGGTTATTTCCGGTGTTACCGGTCGAAATAAGGTTTATTTGCTTTGAGATGGTCACGTATATAAGGAATAAAGGATGATGAGTCTCCCCGGCGAGACTCGGGCAAGGAACTCAAACGATACGTTGTCACTCGGCGCGTCCCCGTTTTCACGACTTTTTCACTACGCTAGGAAATTTTCTTTCTTATTAGAAAGGGAGGGATTGAGTTTTTGAGCGAGATTGCTCACAGTAGGGGAAAATGGGAATTGTTTCACTCAGTACGAATTGTTGATACCTAGTTTCATACTTTACTTTACTAGAAAGTTGGCACGGAATGACTGCAACGTCGCATGTGACCTTTTGTCAGGAAGGGCGTACCCCCGATTCTCGGGTGAAATTCAAGTTCAGTAGGGTGGCATTTTTTATGATGGTTTTCTTGTAACCTCTCTCAAAGAGAGTGGAAATGGAATAGCATTCAAGAATGCAATTAATTCCTCGTTAGTTATAGATGTAGAAGACATGAAAACATGTCTGACACTGATGGATTTTGAATCCTATTTATAATAGGTTACGACAGAGGAGGTAGCATGCGAGATTTGATTCTCTTGCCAGAGATTCTTCCCTCGGTAGCAGTAGGGGACAACACGAAGATGTGTCTGACATCGCTCATTCTATTTGTGGCTGCGCAAAAGATCATAGAAAGAATGGGGAATCCTTTGCTTAAGATTAGATTAGCTCGGCAGAGAAGAGAGATTGACCCGAGTGGTCTTGGTCCCAAGGTCCCGAGGTTAGTCCTTTGTGACTTTTTATTCGCCTGTCGATTATTGGTCCTTGAAGGACCGAAACTCATGCGATGAACCTCTTGCCAGAGCTTCTTTTCCTCACTCAGTAACGAGATTAGTTTGCTTTGCTTTAAGCAAGTTACCGTCGAAATAAGGTTTATTTGCTCCGGGGTGGTCACGTATATAAGTACAAGGAAGAGATGTCACGTATAGAAAGAAGAATGTGAGGCTCTCGAGTGTGACTCTAGCAAAGGAACTCAAACGCTATGCTGTCACTCCGACTTTGCCATTGCGTTAGGAAACTTTCTTTCTTATTAGAATAGAAAGGGAAGGATTGATTTCCTGTGTTCCCCGCGGGCTAAAATGAAAATGGGGAAACTCATTATGGCAGGGTGTTGTCTGTTCCAGACTTTATTACTTTATTTGAAGCTGGCATCGAGTGCCTGACTCACATGCGACCTTCAGGTCTCTAAGGAAAGAGGACATACTCCCCGATTCTCGGGGGATACGCGTTGCGGATTGGTTGCGTCTATGCTTCTAATCGCAAAATTCGGTTAGTATTGCAAGATGAAGTTAGTGTGCCGGCCCTACGGCCCTAGCTACTTTCCTTCCTCCCAGCCGAGGGCAATAACCTTGTTCTTTGTTTGAACGAGGAGAACAGCGTTACTCTAACCTTTTAGAGTGTGGATTTCATAGTTGCTATTGGGAGCAGGTTTCGGATCGACACAGGGGACAAATCCACTGTGAGACCCTTACACCAAAAGCGCTTCGCAAACTCAGCATACCCCGAGTGTAAGATTAGAGACTTTGACATTGATATGTCAACTCCCAACTCCGCTAGAGTCTGTTTATAAATCTTGGCGATCTCGATGCCGCATATAACAACATCATCCCCCAGGATCGCATACTTATAAAACTTCTGTCCAGGGTGCACTCGCTCTGCACAATACATCACCAATAAATGGTGAGTAAGAGTGAAGATAGGCCAAGAGGAGTAAAGTAATAACCCAAACCAAACAAAGGCTGCCCTACTCTTAAAGTTAAGGACTTAACCTGAGGTATCTTCTTCAAGAAAGGAGCCCTGAATGGATAGGACCTGAAAGCGCTACATACAAACGCCGACAGGGAATTCTCAAAGAGCTGCGCTATCAACGCACTCTGTAACCCAAGCCAAGCCCTATCGATAGCAGACTTAAGGTCAAATGAGTTGATGATTTTTAGAACGGTTCTGCTCGTTGTCAGGGCAGAAAGTGAATGTATCCAAGTCCAGGCTTTTGTCCTATCCACGTGTGATTGATAAAGGGTGCTTTTACATAGTTATAAAATAAAGAGGTTTAGCACTTTCTGTAGGCTTCATGGTGCTGGATTTAGAGTAATCTCGCGACTCTCCAGCACTCTCTCAAAACGGTATGAACGTTTGAGGAATGTTTGGTTTAAGTCTTGCTTACCGTTTGATTTGTGGCTAGGAAGGGGTAACCCTCTTAGTCCTTATCTGAAGTAAGCTTATTAAGACAGGCCTATAAGCCCAAAGACCTAGCGGTCCCGCCAGACTTGTATAAGTCTGAGTCTATGGCGTATCTCACTGAGGTCACCCTTTTACGTTCATGGACAGCCAATTGGCTCCAGTACGTTAAATGGTATTATACTCAAGCACTTCTGCCTAGTGTACTCCTTAAGGACTTCTTCGATGCACCTGTCTTCACTCGACACTGGAAGGTTAAGAGTGAGGACCCTGAGTTAATCCGATTTGGATTGCTCTGGCGTCTTTACGATGAGGTTGCAAAGAAAGGTCCGTCCTATATGGGTTTTATCCTTGCGGACAATAAGTTAACTCATCCTCTTACTTTACTTAGAGGGGTCTCCGGTACGGAGTTCCTTTGGTTTGCTTCTAGGGCAACCTAGAGCAAGGGATCGTCATAAGACTTTCCTGTTGGTTTTTATAATCAATCCACATCCGTCGGCCATAAGACTTTGGACATCAAGATAGATTCATAGTCCCGAGATGAGTAATTTCCTGAGGAAGAAGGGGAAGACAAGAATGGTTGTTCATTGTTCGACCGTCCAATCCGATACTCGTATTTACTGGCCAGTTCGAGCATTTCCTCTGACCGGACTGCATTGAATCTACTCGACGGTTCCGGAACGAGCAGTAAAGGCAGAATCCCGCGGAAGAGGAAAACTATCCATGGTGTGACCTCTCTGCGGCCGGCACTCGACTCTGGCTCCCACCGAGGGAGCTGCTGTCGGATATCCAGATCGTACGCTAAGGTTTGATCCATTCCGTGGTAGAAAGGTAAAGAGATAGGAGAGTGAGGCTAGCTTTGGGCATCCCCTAAGCCCTGATGTGCCTACAACGACACTTTTAGACCTTTGTTGATGTACATGAATTGTTTTTCCAGCTGGTGGAGCTAAGACAAGAGGCCTTTAGAAAGCAGAGCTATTACCGCTGCCCACCCAAAAGAGCACGAAAAGCTGTGCCTACTTCCTGCCTGAAACCCCCAAAAGAGCAAAGCTGACTAAGATCGGCGGGCTTGGTTTTCATCACAAACGAAGGTTGCATACAAGTAAAGTACAGAGAAAAGGAACGAGGGCAAGCTTTGCTGTACTGGGACTTAGGAGAAAGAGAGAGAAAGCAGCTCCTCTTCCTCTTTTCATCCATTCATCTCTTATCTTATTCCTTAATTCATTTTCTTCTTTACTAGAAAGTTTTTCTCCTTCATAGACTATCTCGCTGTACCGAGAGATGAGCAAACCATAGGGACAGAGCTTAAAAGAGCTGCTGGCGGGCTTACCCCGGATACGAACAAAAGGACGACTGGTTCGCCTAGAACAGGAGTGGGTCGCCAAAAGGAGTAGACAAACTAAGTGAAAAGTCTGTTGAAGACCAGATGCCCTAACGCCATAACAATTATATGTAACAGCACGGCTAGAAAGAATAAATTAAATTGACCAAAAACAAGGACATGACGGAATCACCGACCCGAAAGAGATGTATCGAAGCTCTCAAGCGGCCCGGCCTATGCCGAGAGGGTTACAGCGGGCAATCATTAATACGCCTTGGGGAAAGTCATGCACCTGGCCGAGACGGATAAAGGAAAGATTCTCTCACCGAAAACAAGTAAACGAAATAATTACTAGTGCCCGATCGAAATGTCACGTAAGGTACTGCCGCTCCCGGAAGAGCTAATTCGGATAGTGAGGGAAGAAAGAGAAAGGAGTGGCTGTAATTCGAAAACGGCAAAGAGTGCTTACTCATTCAGCAGTCCTCGGCAAAAGAAGGAAGGGTCCCGGCTGGAAAGTCAAAAAGAGATCAAGATGGGAACATCTCACTAAGCAGTGAGGCATGATCTTACCAAGTCCGTAGCTTTCTCACTCATGCTTCACACAAAATCGAGATGAAAGAAGATCAGACGTTGCGCTGAATCTCCGTATCGTCTTGTCCTACTCTACTTTACTTTTACTAGGCATTGATTCCCATCTCGGTCAATCAATTGGCCCTCCTAGGCGAGGAGGAGCAGCTAACTACTTTCTACATAGCACACGTTCAGGATAGGGGACTTTAGCAAGTACTGCTGTGATCTTTGCCCTTAGCCTAGCAGTAGGAGGATTCTCTATTACCGCTTTCATGTGACCACGAATGACTCTTGTTCTCAGACCGGGAATCCTATCTTCCTATATGGCGATAATCCTTCTAACTCTTTTCAAGTCAATAATGTGTAAACCGATGCCATAGCCTTACCACATCGCAATAGGAGCTGCTATTGAATCTGGTGAAGTAAGGGCTAGGCTGCATCTCCTTGGGCCTCGGTAACAGTTATTCATTCTTCTTCTTTTTGCTCCTATTGTGAAGAGCTTTTTCAACCTCCCCGAGGGGAACCGAACTACTTTTAGAGTGGGGTTACGCCCTTTCCTACAGCCCTTGCTAAAACAAAACCACCAAGAGCTCCTATCCCGGCAGTTCTGACCTTCTTTACCTTATTACTTATCTTATTCCTTACCTTGGATAAGATGAGAAGATCGCAGTCTCTTCTTCCTTGCTTAGGTCTGCTCAGTACAGTATGAGCAAGAAAAAACTGTACTGATTAGCAAGCAGGAAAACTGTACCAAGAATCTTACTCGATCGAGTTCCCTTCTTTTCTCCCTGGGAGCCTACTCCAGTGCCCCAGTAGTTTCTTATAGAGTCCCTGTCCAATTTGTTTGAAAGAAGTATCTTTCTTTAAACTGTCCCTGCTCCTAATGATAAACTGTTTTCCACGAGAGATTCTTTCTTCTTCACTTCTGAACTGATTCTCTCTAAGCCAGCTCGTTTCAGGTGCTTTCATTCGCCCTTATCTTCCTGGTAAGTCTAGTCTACCTCTTCCCTATCTGACTAGAAAACCTTTGCAGTAGAGTAAAGCGCTCGGGCAAGGAAGTTTGAAAGCTGTCCCTTCCCTTAGGGAAGCTAGTTTCTTGCCATCCCATCCAATTTTCTTTCTAGGTCTTCTTCTTTCGAAGTTTCCGTGGATGCAGTTTCTTTCCCTGGGAATGTTAAGAAAGGGGAAGGATAAAAGGCCTTCTCGCTGCTTGTCAAAATGGAACGTTTTGCATTCTTTTGATCTGTCGGCGGAAATAGATAGATTTCTTTACCACTTGCCTAGTATTTTACTGCTTTCCTTTCAAAAGGACTATCCATCTTATGAAAGGGAATACCTCTATTTGAAGTTGTGTATGGGAATCGAAGGGATTAGAACAGAACTAAGCTAGCCACTCCTAGATAGGGAAAGGAAAGGTAGGAGCACGCCAAGAGGCAAGTAGACCGAGACGACAGAGCGGAAGACTTGTAGCGAGTAAGGAGAGAGAGAGGAAGAGAGGGTAGGACGTAGTTCCTGGGATTGCTTTTGTGTGGGATGGTCAGATTGCTCTGCAACTCGGTTCTACCCCTGTCTTTGCTTTGGAAAGGTTCTTGAATGTTAGATTCCCTTTTTCTTTTTGGAAGATATGGTTGCTTCCAAGCCCACCTTCCGCTTGTTAATAGTAGACTAATGGGAGAGAGCCGTAGATGAAAGCCTCTTCCTTAGCGGCCTCCTTCTGCTTCCGCTTCTTATTCTTAATCTGTATGGCTGCTTTGGAGTGACATTAGGCACGTAGGGATATGACTGCCAGTCCAGTTTTGGCCATTTCTATGTATCCAGCCCTGAAGAAAGTCGATATGTGGATGATTTTCAATCAAAGAGGGAAGAAATTTATCTTAGGCCACGGGAACGAGATAGAAGAAGAGCTGCTTTAACGGCCCGCTAAGGAAGAAGAAATTGGCTTCCTTCATTTTAAGATAAAGATTGCATTTCACTTTCACTTTCTATATCCATTTTGAATGGGTAAAAAAAAAAGCAAGAGCTTATCATCACCAGCAGAAAGAGACAGAGACCTTTTCTCTTTCGAAAAGGGACTGAGATGCACCCTTCGTGCCTCATACCCCTGAGGAAGGGAAGTTCGTTACTTGCTTGAAAGGAAGCAGTACTCTCGAGTGGGTACCTCTTGAAAAGGGCCGTCAAAAGGATAGACTGAATTCAAATAAGCCTTCACTTTCAATCCGTTGAAATGTATGGGTTAGGATGACCAGCTTTCGTACAAGAGTTTACCTAGAAAAAACCTGACTGTGAGACCGACTCGGCAAAGAGAGAGGAAAGTCAACCAAGTGTTCAATCTATTAAATAGACTATTTTTCTTTCATTAAAGTTTACAGATAAGTAAGATATTGAAAGGGGCAGAACGCTTTCTAAGCTAGACTTTCTCCTTACGTCCTTCGGGGTGTGGAGAGGATAAATCTCCACATCTTTTGCGATTGGAAAGTGTATTGGAATCAGATTGAAAATCTCAGTAGGGCGACTCCTAATACGATTCTACCGGGATCAGGAGAATCAAATCACACAAAAAGAAGATGAAATAGCTGCTTATTCTCTTCTCTTGCAGGGGCTGTCGTTTCGGGATTGATGGATACCTGCAAGAACCCCTATTCTCTATTTTATTAGTCTCTTTATTTCCAACTCTTTTCCACATCCTTAATAAGGCACCGAGCTACGAGGCTCAAACATTGAACACAACTAGACAGCACTAATGCCGGTGGTGGTGGGATAGATAGTGAACAAGTTCCTTTATTCCACTTAAAAAGAGGCTTTGGTAATAGGCAAAAAGGCTACTTTCAACTTCAAGTTAGAGCATTAGGACTAGAGCTGGGTGTAACAGAACTGGCGGGGTAAGACGCATACTACTCATGTGTCCTAACTTTACTCTGCTGGCTCTAAAAGGAGCTTACAAAAGGTATTACTTAAGGCAAGGAAAGCTCGCTATCAAAATAGGACTGCCTTACAACTCGAACTCGCTCGCAAGGAAAGATAAATGGTAGGGATGGAAAGAAGACTCTAAATAGAAAAGCATTCCTCGGAGTCGGAGCTAGCACTGAAAATGGATGACACTCTAGATCGCTGGGAGATTATCTAGGCAGGGCCTGGATCGATAGACTAAAAAAAATGAAGAGAGATTTACATTTACTTACTCGGCTGGGCTGGAAATGGCTAAAGCTCACATGCCCCAGGTAACCTACTCCTCAAACCTCAGAAAATGGAAAGGGAGCTCGTCAGGTCAGAGGGTAGCACCCTACCTATTGGTTGGCTCGTATGTAACCCCATCCACCAAGGGGAAAAGGCAACTTCCAATGGCTCGAAGGGCTTCAGACTGAAAGGCAGAAAGCCTGGACCGCCATCGAAAGAGAAAGTCCAACTTCCACTCAAACTGCCGGAAAAGGGGATCCTATCAGAGAACTCAGACTCAGAAAGCAGTTATTACAGCACAGGATTTTTCCTCTCCTCTCCACAAGAGCAAGAACGAAGATAAAGATTATCTATAAGCTCTCGGCTATAAGAAACTGCTTTCTAGCTTTATAGTGGGGAAGAGCCTTGGAAAATACCCTACTAGCTTGACACCCTCGTAGCATACACAGAAGCATCCCAAGAACGAACCTTGTAGTATCAGCACAGAGATAAAGGACAGAATTTTTGATAGCACTGGCCTTCCTCGGGATTAC